AAAGAAAGACAGGATTAACTGAGGCTGTTCAAACAGGTACAGGTAAACTAAATGGGGTTCCTGTAGCCGTTGGGGTTATGGATTTTCAGTTTATGGGGGGTAGTATGGGCTCTGTAGTGGGTGAGAAAATAACACGTTTGATAGAGTCTGCTACTAATCAATTTGTACCCCTTATTCTAGTGTGTGCTTCCGGAGGAGCACGTATGCAAGAAGGAAGTTTGAGCTTGATGCAAATGGCTAAAATATCCTCTGCTTTATATGATTATCAATCAAATAAAAAGTTATTCTATGTAGCAATCCTTACATCTCCTACTACGGGCGGGGTGACAGCTAGTTTTGGTATGTTGGGGGATATCATTATTGCCGAACCCGACGCCTACATTGCATTTGCTGGTAAAAGAGTAATTGAACAAACATTGAATAAGACAGTACCTGAGGGTTCACAAGTAGCTGAATATTTATTCCAAAAGGGCTTATTTGATCCTATCGTACCACGTAATCTTTTAAAGGGAGTTCTGAATGAATTATTTCAACTCCATGCTTTATTTTGAATGAAAATTAAAGTAGAAACGTATGAGTCCTCATTTATTTTGAAATTAATTCTACATTTTCTAAATTATAAAAAAAAAAATTATAAATAAAATAGACCAATAAGAAAAATAACTAAAATAATAAATGAAGTGGATGATCATATATTATCTTTCATATAGAAAGATGAATAAACCTATTTTTTATTTCCATTCGATTTATTATATGCTTACTATAATAGATTATATATTAGTATTTTTACTCCCTATTATATTTATTCCTTAGTATATATATTATATCTAAGTCTATATAATATACTCTTCTATTTTATATGTCCGTGTATATATATTCAATACTCACTTAAATATAATTATACTAGTATAATGATATATGAAGTATAAAATATCTTTATAACGATAACGGGTATAAATATTAAATCGAGGTAACTATTCTATGACAACTATCAGCAACTTACCCGCTTTTTTTGTGCCTTTAGTGGGCTTAGTATTTCCGGCAATTGCTATGGTTTCTTTATCTCTTCATGTTCAAAAAAACAAGATTTTTTAGATCTTATAGGGTTAAATCTTCTTTTTTCTATCTTTTTTTTTAACTTAGGCTTACTTAGAGCATAACACAAAAAGCTATTTAATAGAATGCGCAGGTTCCTACGAGTAGAAGCTCATATGCATAAACATCATATATGAGTAAATGACTTATAGCTATTTGAAAATAAATAATTGGTAAGATTTCTGAAACATAAAGTAAATATATCCACATGTCTGGGGATATATATAAGCATATACGTACATATGGGATGTTATTTTTTAGTTTAACTCTAAGCAAGTTATGAATTACTCCTAAAACTTCACATGATAATAGTGCTAGTTGATGAGGGTTACTTCGGCAACAAAAAAATTAAAGTCAAATTTATTGGGGTTATGTTACCTCCCAATTCCAATACAATACAATGCAAGTAGGTCTAGTTATAGTATGAGTTGGCGATCAGACTGGATATGGATAGAACTTATAGCGGGGTCTCGAAAACTAAGTAATTTTTGCTGGGCTTTTATCCTTTTTTTAGGTTCATTAGGGTTTTTATTGGTTGGAATTTCTAGTTATTTTGATAGGTTTTTTATACCGTTATTTCCCTCTCAGCAAATCCTTTTTTTTCCACAAGGAATCGTGATGTCTTTCTATGGCATTGCAGGTCTTTTTATTAGTTCATATTTATGGTGCACAATTGCGTGGAATGTGGGTAGCGGTTATGATCGATTCGATATAAAAGAAGGAATAGTGTGTATTTTTCGTTGGGGCTTCCCTGGAAAAAATCGGCGGATCCTCCTGCAATTCCCTATGAAAGACATTCAATCCATCAGAATGGAAGTTAAAGAGGTTTTTTTTTCTCGTCCTATACTTTATATCGAAATCAGAGGCCAGGGGCGCATTCCCTTGACTCGGATCGATGAGAATTTTTCTCTACGAGAAATTGAACAGAAAGCCGCTGAATTGGCCTATTTCTTGCGTGTACCAATTGAAGTTTTTTGAAAAAAGTAAAAACTTTCTTATTCTTAGCAAAAGGTAAATAAAAAAGGATAACTCAAGAATTTCCCTTTTTTCTCTAACAAAACTTAATATAAGTTTATGACAAACTCTGATTAGAACAAAAAAAGTAAATGTACACGACACAACGAAAAAATTTTTGTCCATAAATTCTTTCTAAATTCAAGGATCGAACACTGTACCTAATCACAAATAAAAAAACTAGGGATATAAACTTGAGACTTGTAATGTAATAGAACTAATAGAGTACACGAATGAGCCAAATTCATTTCAAAATTTACAAACGGGCAAATGGCAAAAAAGAAAGCTTTTATTTCTCTTCTATATCTTGCATCTATAGTATTTTTGCCTTGGTGGCTCTCATTTACATTTAACAAAAGTATGGAATCTTGGGTTAATAATTGCTGGAATACTGGGCCCTCCGAAAATTTTTTGAATGATATTGAAGAAAAGATTATTATAAAAAAATTCATAGAATTAGAGGAACTTTCCCTCTTCGACGAAATCCTAAAGGACTACACGCAAGGGCGTTTAGAAAAGCTTCATGCTGGAGTCTACAAAGAAACGATCCAATTGATCAAGGTGCACAATGAGAGTCGTATACATACGATTTTACATTTCTCAACAAATATAATATATTTTCTTATTCTAAGTGTTTATTCTATTCTAGGTAATGAATACCTTATTTTTCTTAACTCTTGTCTTCAAGAATTTTTATATAATTTAAGCGATACAATAAAAGCTTTTTTTATTCTTTTATTAACCGATTTATGCATAGGATTCCATTCGCCCCATGGTTGGGAACTAATAATTGGATCTATCTACAGAGATTTTGGATTTGATCATTATAATCAAATTATATCTGGTGTTGTTTCTACTTTTCCAGTTATTTTAGATACAATTTTTAAATATTTAATTTTTCATTATTTAAATCGCGTATCTCCGTCACTTGTAGTGATTTATCATTCAATGAATGATTGAAAAAGGATAGAATGGTTTAATTATAATGTTTATTACGTTGTACATAAGTAAAAGAGTAAAAAATATACTTATTCTTTCTAGCCACCCCGGGTGGGTCCATCAATATTCCACCCAAATGAAAAAATTTCACTTAATAGCAGAATCGTGGATAAGTCACTAGTATAGTTCTTTATCTAATTTTATTGTATAAATTTAGGGGATTAATGATTGGACCATGCAAACTAGAAATACTTTTTTTTGGATAAAGGAAGATATTATTCGATTTATTTCCGTATCGCTCATCATATATATAATAACTCGGGCACCCATTTCAAATGCGTATCCCATTTTTGCACAGCAGAGTTATGAAAATCCACGAGAAGCGACTGGTCGTATTGTATGTGCTAATTGCCATTTGGCGAACAAACCTGTGGATATTGAGGTTCCACAATCGGTCCTGCCCAATACTGTCTTTGAAGCAGTTGTTCGAATTCCTTATGATCCGCAATTGAAACAAGTTCTTGCTAATGGTAAAAAAGGGGCTTTGAATGTGGGGGCTGTTCTTATTTTACCCGAAGGTTTTGAATTAGCCCCTCCCGATCGTATTTCCCCCGAGCTTAAAGAAAAGATGGGAAATCTGTCGTTTCAGAGCTATCGCCCCACTAAAAAAAATATTCTTGTGATAGGTCCTGTTCCTGGTCAAAAATATAGTGAAATCTCCTTTCCTATTCTTTCACCGGACCCCGCCACTAAGAAAGATGTTCACTTCTTAAAATATCCCATATACATAGGCGGAAACAGAGGAAGGGGTCAGATTTATCCCGATGGAAGCAAGAGTAACAATAATATTTATAACGCTACAGCCGCGGGTATAGTAAACAAAATCATACGAAAAGAAAAAGGGGGGTACGAAATAACCATAGTAGATGCATTGGATGGACGTCAAGTGGTTGATATTATCCCTCCAGGACCAGAACTTCTTATTTCCGAGGGTGAATCTATCAAACTGGATCAACCCTTAACGAGTAATCCTAATGTGGGTGGATTTGGTCAAGGGGATGCGGAAATAGTCCTTCAAGATACATTACGCGTACAAGGTCTTTTGCTATTCTTGGCATCTATTATTTTAGCACAAATATTTTTGGTTCTTAAAAAGAAACAGTTTGAAAAGGTTCAATTATCCGAAATGAATTTCTAGATACGCGGATTTATAAATACTAATTTATAAGAAGAACCTAATTATTTTTGGAAATTGTGTTATGTAATTCTGTATTACCAAAAACTTATGAAAAGCCTTTTGCTTGTTTATATTGTTTTTCTTTTATATTTTGGAAATTACTTGTACTAGTATTCTTTTTTCAATCAAACTAGAAGGGGTATGATTATGTCCCTATTTTCAGTCATAGACTGAATCAAATTAGATTAAACATATTAAAAAAAAGCGGCAAATAAAAACTCAAGTAAAAAATGAAGGAGGAGAACAAGACATTCTAAAAGGGGTTATTTGTCTTCCGAGTCATTGACACAAGATTAGGAATTTTACACAACCTTTTCTTGTGTCAAAATAAGAGTTCGTCTGCACCTCGTTCCTCAAAGATTCCTGTTTGTAGTTACATTTTTTTGAGGTTTATTACTTAAAAAAAATAAGTAGTAGTGGTGGACAAACAAAAAATATAACAAAGTGGTCCATTTTTTTATCATTTATACGAAGAAAAGTCTGATTTTTACGAGCTCAACGGAACCCCCCAAAGAAAGAGGGGGTAGGTTCCGTTGAGTTCTTATGCTTTCCTGTCATGTCTACAAGTCAGTTCAGCTGATTTTTAGACTTATACTAAAGGGATGAACCTAATCCCGAATATGAACCATAAAAGAAAATACCGATTAAACCGATCACAACAATACCAGTTACAGTACCTATTATCCAAAGAGGAATCCTTCCAGTAGTATCGGCC